TCATGGTCATTGAGATTCATGGATAATTCAGATTAATATTTAGGGATATATCTTACCTCTCTTTTTATTCCCTAAAGCAAATCGAAATGATTGAAGTTTTTCTATTTGGAATCGTCTTAGGTCTAATTCCTATTACTTTAACAGGATTATTTGTAACTGCATATTTACAATACAGGCGCGGTGATCAGTTGGACCTTTGATTAAGTAAGATCTCTTTTTTTTATTGACCTCCTCTTTGTAGGAGGTCAAATTGAAGTTGCAATTCTACTTTGTTTTGTTAAGTTATTTCATTTTAATTCGATATAACATAAACGGAATCACGCTCTGTAGGATTTGAACCTACGACATCGGGTTTTGGAGACCCGCGTTCTACCGAACTGAACTAAGAGCGCTTTCTTATATCCTATAAAAATATATACGATTGTAAAGAAAAGGATTTTTTTAACCCCGAGGGTTTTGTGTGCATATAGTATGCAAAAATGAAAAATTATGTCCAAAATTTCCCGATCTTATTCAATGAATCCCTCCTAACTGTCCATAGGAGAAAGAATAGGTAGGGATGACAGGATTTGAACCTGTGACATTTTGTACCCAAAACAAACGCGCTACCAAGCTGCGCTACATCCCTTTTAAAGATTGTTGTACAGTGTCCATTGTATAAAATCCATGTCTTGTTTTCCACATCCTTCTTTTTTGCTCTACCATCTCTATATAGATAGGTAGATAATTTTTTTGTCTTTTTTTTTTAGAGGGCGGCAAAATGGAATCTGCTGGATCATTGTACATATATATGCATTTTAGTTAGTAATTCCTAATTACTAATTTCATTTCAAGCAAAAACAAAGAATCTTGAACTAAAATTAAAATATCGGGTTATCTATAATCTATGTATTAGAGACTATATATGTATTTATATATGTATTACAATATAGAATATAACTAATATAAAAATAATATAAATAAAGAATTGAAAAAAAAAAAAGAAAGAAATAAAAGACGAAGGAGGATTTTCAATGCGAGATATAAAAACATATCTCTCAACGGCACCTGTGCTAACCACTCTATGGTTTGGGTCTTTAGCAGGTCTATTGATAGAAATTAATCGTTTATTTCCAGATGCCTTGTCATTCCCCTTTTTTTCATCTTGATTGAATTCTTTTATTGATCTGTGAAAAAATGAAGAAGATTTGAGATACAATTCTACGTAACATGGCTCCAATTTCGCCTCCTTTTTCTTTTCTATTCTCAAGAAAGAAAGAGTGTATCGAACCTCAGTCAAAATACAGTGAATCTACGATAGAATCTTTGGGAAAATAAATGGAAATGTGGATCCAGTCTAGGGACGGTTCCACGAAATTCTAACATAGAAAGAAGAAGAAGATACTGAGATTAGGATAGGAAGAATTCATAGTTAGAAAAAATTGTATTAATTAATTATTATGATATTCGTAATATTATTCTATTAATAAATATGACTCTTTTTCTTTATAGTTATATTAATTAATAGTAATTCTTTTTTAGATTCTAGTACTTAGAAGTCATTCGGGTTATTAAAATTAGAAAAAGAAAATATTTACAAATTCCATTTCTGGTTAGTAACTTTTATTAATATAGTTATTAATATAGTTAATATAGTATAGATATAGAATCTAGATTCTTTTTTCTTTTCTTTGGTTCGGATCAAAAAGAAAATGAAGAGAGTTCTAAAATGAAGTCGATCCAAAATGAAAAGGAGGTTCATGGCCAAGGGTAAAGATATTAGAATTATAGTTATTTTGGAATGTACCTGTTGTGTTCGAAAGGGTGTCAATAAAAAATCGCCGGGCATTTCTAGATATGTTACTCAAAAGAATCGAAACAATACACCCAATCGACTAGAATTTAAAAAATTTTGTCGCTATTGTCAAAAGTATACAATTCATGGGGAAATAAAGAAATAGATGTAACGGAATGCTTGTTTTATTTTTACAAGTAGTGGGAAGACTAAGAACTTTACATCTTAACATATATAATACAAACCAAATCCTATTTTGGTCGAATCTTAATTAAATGAATAAAAAAAAGTATTCTATTTTATAGATTCTTTTATATAGATATATAGAAGGAATAAACAAACCATGGATAAATCCAAACAACCTTTTCGTAAATCCAAGCGATCTTTTCGTAGACGTTTACCCCCAATCGGATCGGGGGATCGAATCGATTATAGAAACATGAGTTTAATTAGTCGATTTCTTAGTGAACAAGGAAAAATATTATCTAGACGGACAAATAGGTTAACTTTGAAACAACAACGATTAATTACTATTGCTATAAAACAAGCTCGTATTTTATCTTTGTTACCTTTTCGCAATAATGAGAAACAATTGGAGAGAGTGGAGTCGATCCCTAGAACTACTGGTCCTAGAACCAAAAATAAATAGATAGACTTTTCAAAAGTCCAATCGGAACTCAAGCTCATATTAATATGAATTTTTTGCTCGAAAAAAAACTAGAATCCAGATTTGATTCTTGTATTTTAAACTCTAAAATTATAAAAAAGTAAAAATGGGGAAGAAATCTTTTTTTCTTGAAAGATGTTCGTTTATTCCTACTACTCAAATATTCATTTCTTTTTCTTCTATCTTCCCGGAGTCCATTCTCCGGGAAATACTGTTTCAATCATTCTTGTTTCCTGTATAATAATTAAGATTCTTTTCTTCCTTTATTTGATTTGTATTCTTTTTTTTTTTTTTTTTTATTTTTGATTAATGATTTTATTTGAAATAATATCAAAACAATTCTTCTTTGATAGGGCTATTTGCGCAAGTATTTTACGATTCAGAAGCAATTGTCTCTTGTACAGATTGTGGATGAATAGGCTATAACTATAGAATAGCCTATCCTCACGAGTTACCGCATTTATCCGAGTGATCCACAAACGACGAAAATCTCTCTTTTTCCTGCTCCTATCTCGATGAGAAGAAACCAAAGCTCTCATTCTTTGTTGAGTAGTTGTTCGAGTAAGTCTTGAATGAGCCCCTATAAAGGTTGATGCAAATAAACGAATCTTTTTTCGACGTCTCCGAGCTGTATATCCTCGTTTAACTCTGGTCATTGAATCAAATGAAATTTTCTTGAATAACTAATTGATTTCTCTTCTTTCAGTCATCCTTTTCCTCCGGTCGATTAATAACAAAACGGATTCTTCCGATATATAAAATATAAATTCCAATGGCTTTTGCGACTATGACCTTCCCGACCACGATTTTTTCTTTCTTCAAGGTATCTCGCCCGGAAATAAGAAATTAAAATACTACTAAATAAAAAAGAATAGTGGGTTTCCTCGTTTCTATGGTAACTTCTGAAACGGTGAGGTCCTCTCTATACACCGGAGCCTCTTCTTTCATTTCATCAAGTTTTATCGTGAACTTGTATAGTTCACACTCTTTGGCTCTACCCATTCATTTTTCAATTAGAATTCTTTTTTCAATTCTAATTATAAAGTAATAGTCCTTTTCACAAAAAAGCTATCCATACAGTGACGGCATTTAATTCTGAAAGTTGGCTAGGTAGCTGACCCTGTTAGTCCGTTTTTTCAAGAAAAGGAATAGGAGCATAACCTTTTTCCTCCGCTTAATGGATAACTATTTGTTACCAATGGAGAATTCCTTCTCATCTCAAATGGAGTGATTGGATTTGCACCAATAGAAACCATAAATTCATAACATAATTAAGTAGATTATAGATCTTCATTTTTAGATACTAGTCAATTAAAAGGCCGTCTTTTACTATATCTATCCTAATTCATTGGTAGTGGTCGTTGATACTGTAAAAAACTTTTACATTTTTCAAACTCATGATCTGAACTGAACGAGTCGCACATACACCCTAGTACATGTTCCTCGACGCTGAGGACATCCTCGAAGAGCGGGAGATTTCGTTACATTTCTTATTGGCTTTCGTGCGTTTCTAATAAGTTGTTTAATGGTTGGCATGGCGTGTCTATAGAATCTCATTCTAGATAGAATAGAGCGGGTTGGTTTAGATCGATCTTAACCTGATGGTTGATGATTCTGAATGATTTCTATTCACACGGGAAATTCCAATTTTTAAAAGGAATTCGTATATTTATATGGAATCCCCAGTATTATCATTTTCGACCGCTACAAGATCAACGATGCCATGAGCTTGGGCTTCTGTTGCTGACATAAAAACATCCCTTTCCATATCTTCGGATATAACCCATAAAGGGTTGCCCGTTCTTTGTACATAAACTTTTGTGAGAGTTTCGCGAAGCTTCAATAGTTCTTCTGCTTCCAGAATAAATTCCCCTGCTTGTGCCTCGTAAAAAGAACTAGCAGGTTGGTGAATCATAACCCTGATGATATTGATATAACATCATGAATGGTTCTTCTATCTATATATTGCACAATTGGGTTAAAGTATTAAAGTAAGGGGGAATCAAAAGAACAAGAAAAAATAGAATTAAACAAACCGTACGGGCATCTTTTGTACATTGCATACGGCTCTGCAATGGAATTTATCTTTTCGATATAAGCTATTCTATCGAAAAGAATAAATAGAACCTATCCGATCCAAATCGTTAAATGATCCATTTACCACCCTTCCTTTCGTAGTAGTTAAAAAGATACTATGATGGTTCTGTTGCTTTATATATTTCTCTCGTCTGTGGTTTAGCAATCCCAAAGTTTTTTTTATAGGATCCAAGAAGGATCAAATGATTTTTTCCATTTTTTTTTAACTCTTTTTCTCATAACATTCATAACATAAAAATAAGAAAGAGACTTCTGGTGTGGAAGAATAATGGTTTGTGACGCTGAAATTGACTCTTGCTTGACACATAAAATCAAATTGGGAATAACCCTTCTTTCATACTACTATCTCGATACAAAATCTCATGTTAGAAAAAAACAATAAAGGTTTGTTCATATCGAATTCGAATTGCCATGCTATTATTACTTATTCTTTATTTGATTCATATTCGATACAGCGAAGGC